CCATGAATACGAGCAATGCCGTCGCCCACTTGAAGTACGGTACCAGTATTCACAATCTTTACTTCTCTATTATATTGTTCAATACGTTCGCGTATAATATTACTAATTTCGTCAGCTCGAAGGGTTCCCATTAGTATCTCTTTTTTATTTTTCGGAAGGAAAGGGAAAAAATAATACCTAAACTCTAAACTAGAGTAAAAAGGCTAATCAGTTATTTCTTCCACGGACCCGAGGATACCAATATTAGCACTGATGGTACGAAAATGTAATTCGCTATTCAAACAACTATTCAAAGTCCCTAGAGCTTTTTGTAAGGCTTGTTGCAAAACTTGTTGTCGGACCTGATTAATTGCTCTTTGTTTTTCAAAAAAAAGAGTTTCATTTTTGTAATTTTCTAATCGTTCCAAACTATTGCAAGTAGCATTAATCAAATTTACTTTTTCTCGTTCTATCTCGGAGTATCCATTCGTTCGATACTCATCTGCTTCGATTTCCACTTTCCGTAATCTAACCCGAGCTCTTTCGAGCTGTTCAATGGCTCTTTTACGTAATTCTTCTGAATTTCGAATAGTACTCAAGATCCTCTGTTTTCGCTTATCTAATAAATCATTTAATGAAAGTAGATTATCTTTCCATTCATTTCACAACTATCATATCTCTTCCCGAACCAAACATGAATCTTTCGATTCATTTGGCTCTCACGCTCAATTGTTTCTTTTATCTTTTCTTTGATTGATGGGCATTCCCCATATCTTTGAACGGAATGAGCCTATCCTCTCTTTTCTGTTCGTATATCGAAACTGATCTAACATCAGAATCTTAGGAGGACTCTTCAGACCAGACAAAAAATAAAAAATTGTCAGCAAAGTTGTTTCTTTATTTGTTCTTTATTTACAACTTATTTCCAAAAAGAAAAAAAAAAGATTTTAAAGAAAAAAGAATTCTATTCTTTCTTCTTTATATGCTATGATAAATTAGATCAAAATTATAATAGATAATATATAATTGAATAGAATTTTGAACTTCATTATCATTATTATTAAAATGAGATTTCAATTTTTTTATCCAAAAAATTCTCTTTTTTATACAAATAGAATACATAGGTCGTCGATTCGGCAGTGGATAAAAAAAGGGGGGAGATACCCATCTTTCCAGTTAATGGTTCAAATAATTTTATCCATATGAGTGTTCTACATCGGATAAATTCCCAATTATTCCTTTTTTATCATCTTTAAACCTTTTTGTTACTAACGTAGCGGTAGAAAGAGTACCATACTATGCTGTGCCTGGACTTCAAACAATTTATCTTTAACCATGTAAAAGACCTCAACATTATTGGTTGATAGAGAAGAGAATCAAAGTTCATTTATCAATTAGTCACGAAATGCTATGGTTCTTACATATGATCTCTGAATGAAATCCAATTCCGAAGTAATTCGTCGAGATTATGCACCCTTTGTTCCTATTTCTGCTATAAAAAAGAATACATAAATATAAAGAAAGTGCAGCCGGTGAAATCCAACCTATTCTTGAAATACACAACTCGCACACACTCCCTTTCCAAAAAAAATCAATACACCCAGCACTACGCTTAGATTTATTGGATTTGTTGCTAAAATATCGGTATTAAGCTCGAAACTCCCAGCGGAGGGCCAGTGCTCCACGGAAACAAAAGAATCGGTTATATTTTTCATAAGCTCTCCCCTTATAGATAGGACTAACAAAGAACAGAGTTCTTTTTGTATCACTCCGCTTATTATTCTCAAATTTATTATTTATGGTTATGTTTTTATTCTACGATGAAATTAAACATTAAACAAAAGGATTTGCAAATAAAAGAGCTAATGCCACGACCAGTCCATAAATTGTTAAAGCTTCCATAAAAGCCAGACTAAGTAATAAAGTACCTCGTATTTTACCCTCTGCTTCTGGTTGTCTCGCAATACCTTCTACGGCTTGGCCCGCAGCAGTACCTTGACCGACCCCAGGTCCGATAGAAGCAAGCCCTACAGCCAATCCAGCAGCAATAACGGAAGCAGCAGAAATAAGTGGATTCATGGTAAGTTCCTCGCACCAAAAAAAGAAATGGTTAATGATACAACCAACCAATGAATTAGTACTTAATCTACTTATTTTTCTACTTCTACTTTTACTATTTACTACACTTATTTTTTTACTACACTTATTTTTTCTTTTTTGATCTTTCTCACCAAAATCTATCGGGTCGAGGTAACTAAAAGCTCCAAATGGAATTCAGAATATTACTGAATTGTCAGAACTACTTCGATATACCGTTTTTACTTTCTACCTTATGTAATATGTATACAGTTTTAGTCATTGCGTTTCCTTGTTTAGAAACTATTCTATTCTTTCTCTTTCATTTTTCATTCAATTCACAATCACAGACAAAATAGAAAAAGGACTGATATGGAAATTCATCTAAATGCAGTGGACTAAAAAAAAAGAGATAGGGGTAATTACTATCTAACTAGTAAATAACATATACTTTTATTCTTCCATAACGTAAATCACCTGCACTTTTTATTCTATTAAATCGTATTCTGGAACCATTCTTCGAAACATACATAAGGATTTATACTCATAGGCATTACATATACATATATGTAGTAGGAGTCCCGACCCTTCTTTCTCTTCCAAATTTCATCTATCTTTCTTCATATATATACATGTAGCTATTTGCATTTTATTCTTCAACCTAGTGGATTATATTGAACCACCCTTGAATTGGGATAAGCTTCAAAAAAAAAACTATTTCGAAAGTTAGTCAATGATGACCCTCCATGGATTCACCTATATAAGCCGCAGCCAAAGTTGCAAAAATAAGAGCTTGAATACCGCTTGTAAATAATCCAAGAAACATGACAGGTATAGGAACTACTGAAGGCACTAAAGAAACAAGAACAACAACCACTAATTCATCAGCCAATATATTCCCGAAAAGTCGAAAACTAAGAGATAAAGGTTTTGTGAAATCTTCTAGAATATTAATTGGTAAAAGTATTGGAGTTGGTTGAATGTATTTCCCAAAATATCCCAATCCTTTTTTGCTAAGACCCGCATAGAAATATGCCACTGACGTGGGTAAAGCTAAAGCAACAGTAGTATTTATATCATTCGTGGGCGCAGCTAACTCCCCATGAGGTAACTTTATGATTTTCCAAGGTAAAAGAGCACCTGACCAGTTAGAAACAAAAATAAATAGGAACATCGTTCCTATAAAAGGAACCCAAGGACCATACTCCTCTCCAATCTGAGTTTTGCTCAAGTCTTGAATAAATTCAAGGACATATTCGAAGAAATTCTGACCGTCGGTCGGAATGGTTTGTGGATTTCGAACAGCTATGATGACTGAACCTAATAAGATAGCAATTACAACCCAAGAAGTGATAAGTACTTGGGCATGAATTTGTAAACCTCCTATTTGCCAATATAAATGTTGGCCTACTTCTACACCTGATATATCGTATAATCCTTTGAGTGTTTTAATGGAACATAGTATAAAATTCATATTGTCCTCTAACAGAAATCAAACTTCAAAAAAGTAATTATTTTGATTCAACCATCTCTTTCTCAATTCATCTATGTTCATTCATGAATTTAAGTTATGAATCGTATATTTCGGATACCAAGAAATCACATAAAAAAAATACCAATCATTTTATCTTTTCAATATTCTTCAATATTCAAAACATAGTTCAAACTCCAAAAGATGCAAACCAAAATAGTAACAATCAAAGAGAGTTCAGCAAAAACAAACTAATCTTCTTCTTTCTTCTTCTTAATGATAAGAGTAATGATAAGATATTCAACCATTTTTTATATAACTAGAACGGCCCTCACAAATTGCAGATACTAATTTTGTAAGAATTAATCGAATCGAAGCTATAGCATCATCGTTGGCCGGAATAGAAATATCTGCAAGATCTGGGTCACAATTTGTATCAATTAAACAAATCGTCGGAATACCCAAAATAACACATTCTCGAAGAACCGTATATTCTTCTTGCTGATCAACGATAATTACAATATCGGGTAATCCCGTCATATATTTGATCCCACCCAGATATGTTTGCAAGGTAGATAACTTTCTCTTCAACATTGCTGCATCTCCTTTGGGAAGACGATTGAGTTTCCCCATCTTTTGTTCTGCTCTTAAGTCCCTGAATTTCTGAAGTCTTGTTTCTGTAGTAGACCAATTCGTTAACATACCACCAAGCCATTTTTTATTAACATAATGGCATCGAGCCCTTATTGCTGCTGATGCTACTAAATCCGCTGCTTTCTTTTTGGTGCCAACGATTAAGAATTTTTTTCCCCTACTTGCTGCATCAAAAACTAAATCGCAGGCTTCTGATAAAAAACGAGCGGTTATAGTAAGATTTGTAATATGAATACCTTTACGCTTTGCAGAGATGTAAGGAGCCATTCTGGGATTCCATTTATTAGTACCATGACCAAAATGAACTCCTGCTTCCATCATTTCTTCCAAATTGATGTTCCAATATCGTCTTCCCATTTTCCCACACTTTCTCTTTTTATTTTTTTTTCAAAGAGATTCATTACCTTGTGAAATAAATAATTGTTCCAACGGAACCTTTTACCAGGATTGACCTTTGATCTACGACCCAAACCATGAATTTCATTCTTTATTTTGGATTTCATTGATTACGAAATCCATAATTGGACCAGAGAGTTAAAGTAAAAAGAATGAACCTATTTTTAGGAATTAGTAAATTAAATTACGTAAATGATTGGTCTGATGTCTCATGGAAAGTGTTTGGGGAATAAGAACAAAATAATTCTCTATGGTGTAACAAAATATCTCTCATTTCCAACTCAAATAGATTCTTCCTTTTTATTTTCAAATGAATGTTTTTGTCTTGCTTTGAACGATGTACTAATTTTTTGAATCCGGTACCAACTGGTATAATCCCCCCCAAAACAACGTTCTCTTTCAGGCCTTTCAACCAATCAATACGACCTCGTAGAGCAGCTTTTGCTAAAACTCGAGAAGTTTCTTGAAAACTCGCTTCGGATATGAAACTTTGAGTATTCAGAGATGACTTCGTTATTCCCAATAAGATTGCCCGATAAAAGATCGCTTCGTCCAAAACGCGCCCTGCTCGCTCTGCTCGCAACAATCCAATAAGTTCCCCAGGTAAAAAAACATTAGACATTCCATCTTCTGAAACCAAAACTCTTGATGTTACTTGACGTACAATAATCTCTATATGTCTATTATGGATCTGTACCCCCTGGGATCGATAAACCTTTTGGATCTTATTAACCAAAGAGATACGACTTTGGGCTATGGTTAATTCAGCTCCAATCAAGAATCCCCAGGGGATCCCAAGAATTCTTCGGATACGTTCGTCCCAACCTTCAACTCTTCTTTCGAGGTTCATCGATATTGAATCAATCGAACGAACTTCTAAGATTTGTTCCACTTTTGGAAGACCTTGCGTTATGTCACCAGATCTCGATTTTTCATATATAAATGTAATTAATGTATTTCCTTCAGAAAAGGTTTCCCCATAATGGCCATGTACAGTTGCTCCTGGAGTGACCAAATAGGGCTTAGCTGATCTTATAACTAAAGAGTCAACATGAACAATGAAAATTTGACCAGATTTTTTTATGTGTGATCCGTATTTCAATAGACATACATTTTTACAAAGGAATTGTCCAAGGCTAATTATTGTCCATGCCTCTTCACAAGAATCGTGATGGAGAAAACACCAATTCGAATGGAATGAATTCCAAATGATGTTACTGCATGAATCAGGATTATAAATCCTACTATTTTCATCTAGGAAATAGTATTTAAATGGAAGTACTTGAAGCACTTGGAAAGTCTGTTGAAAATTTTCAAATAAAAAATCTTTCTTTAAAAAGACTTGATTAGAAGTTCTTAAATAGTAAGATGAACAAAATTTTACTATTTTAGGTACAATAGTACCTAAAGGACCCAACAAATACCTAATTGGAGTCATGGGATCCGATTCTTTTGTCGTATTATTATATCTCGAAGTATTGAAGGGGCCAATTTGAGAACAATTGGATGATGACAAAATTATGAAAGATTGGCATTCCTTATTTCGATTCAACAACGTACCAAGAGTTCCCTTATGTTGGGGAAATGATTGAATCTTTGCCTTGGAATCAAAAGGATTTCTATGGATACGATCTAATTCATTATTGGAAATAAATCCTGAACCTGCCGTATCATACCTTTTTTCGGTATACGAAATAGTGGACTTTACTAACTCAATTCGGATGAAATCACGAAGCAGATCATTTGCCCTTATTTCAACAAAAGAAGCATGAACCTCTTCTTCTATAGAACTCTTTTTTTCTTGGTCCCAAGTCAATACTAAGCAAGCTCGAACTAATTGAATACTTGTGTGAGAAATTCCTCGAATTGACTTGCCATTTCCATAAAGTATATAATTGACAATTCGAAGTTGGACATTATCCTTTTCTTGCAAGAGATCCTGAGAGAAAAGTGTTGCTAAATTTATCCCATCAGCTATTTCATATGTGACTACGGGCCGAACCAAAACAAAATACTTTTTTTTGGTAGGTGTAATCCGTTGGACATAGATCCAATTTTTCAATTTTTTTGATCCTTTAGAATTTTTTTTTTCCATTCCTGGTGGTATCAAAATGCCACTGTGCCTAGATATTTTATCCACCTCTCCAGAAAAATGAATATCTCCAGAAAATATTTTCAGTTCCATACTTTTTTTTTTTCTCTCCACTCGGACTAATCCACCTATTCGACTTCTTGTATTTCTATTTAAAGCAAGTCGTGTATCTACTCCAATGATACTATTGTTCCGGACCATTATGGGCGAAGATCCGGGTAAAATATGCACTTCCTCGGGAATGAAAAAAAATCGATCTACTTTCATTTGCATTTGGTATTTCGGACTAAATTCTTTTGCTCCTCGATACTCAATCAAATCCTCTTTTTTTACGATTGAATCTACTTCGACAATCCCATATTTCGTAATTCCCGAACTGCTTCTTCTGTATCGCGGATCATCAAAATAAGCAATAATACTATTTCTACGTAAAATACCATTTATAGGTATTTGAATCGAAATACCAAAACAGGGTATTAGTTTCTTTTCTTGTTCTTGATCATATTGTAAGGGAATCACGAATCTATTTCTTCGCTTTTTCGCCAAGGAATTCTCTTGACGAATATAAGTAGAAGGATCTATGAGATTACAATGACCCTTGGATATAATTTGATAAGGTTTTGAATAATCAAAAATTTCCCTATATTTTTTACCAAAAGTATCCAACAATTTATGTCTTACTTGATCATTAGTCAGTGAGAGATCAAAGATATATCTTTCTTCGAGAGAAAAAGAATTAGCATTCATTTGATCTTGATCCTTGTGGAGTGAAAAAGACACTATATTGGATCTGCATAGACCTCCTGCTAATATCCATAAATGACTTGTTTTT